CATTTTTCCATGTTTCAGCGGTCAAAAATATGGAAGAAAAAAGTGTTTCCACGACTCTACCGCCCAGTCAATTCTGTTTCACTTAATCCCTGTGGCCACATATCTTTCCGGCTAAGGAATGGGAAATCTTTCTCCTGTTACATGAATCCAATTTTCATTTCATCCGGGAAAAGCCATCTTTTTCTCAACAATGTCTTTGTCATTTGATCCAATAGCGTTCTGTTAGATAGGAATAGATTTGATAAATACTGATAACTCTCAGATGGAGTATTAGAACGGAAAGATCCATTAGATAATGAACTGTTGGTTCTAAGCCATCTCTGTCGATTAATCAACAATTCGAAGTGCTTTTCTTGTGTATTCTTGATAAACCGGTGTTTAGATATAGATGTAGGAGGATCTGTTTGGGAAGTAAGAAGTCCCTTTGACATCTCTTCATCTGCAAAGAATTCTCGATGTGAAGAGACAAAAGGCTCATCTTTGAATAGGAAAAAGAGTGGATCTGCGGGGTCCCAAATGAATTGGCTTATTCGAAAAAAGCCTTGTTCTTTGGAAGATCTATCTCGTGTCTGGTACTGCACGGTTCCACTCTGTAAGAACTCCAACTCTTGAAGCTCATCCTCTTCGATCCGCTTGCCCCGAAATGACCTGGCCCAATAGGGAAATCCCAATTCATTGGGCCTTTCGGGGCAATCAAATAGAAAGCCCCAGGGGTGCCATATTCTAGGAGCCCAAACTATGTGATTGAATAAATCCTCCTCTATCTGTTGTGGGTCGAGGGCCCCATCCCCTTCTTCAAATCCCGATTCGTATTTTTCATAGAGAAATCTCTGATCAACGATAGAACAAGATCCATTTTGCATCATATCCATATCTAAGGGATTCCTCGGTTCGGGCCGAAGAAGCAATGTCACTCGATCATTATCAAACTGACTGTAATCTTTTTCTGTCCGTGAGGATCCCACCAGAGCGCCTTCTACTTCTAATAGGCCATGAACTAGATCAGAATCATTCTCAACGAGTCCATAAGAAGTGATCCCATTTTTTTCATCGGGTCGGGGTAGAGACCAAAGATCTTGAGCGACCGATCCGGCAGAACAACTCAAAAGATAAAGAAGTATCATTAATTTCTTCATATTCGTTCCAAGTTCGAAGTACCATTTGTACAAATAAGAACCCCCTTCATTACATGATTTCTTCTTCATATAGATAGATATAGGATCTATGGGGCAATTACTTAGAAGTACATTTTGTGCAACAGCCCTTCCTATCTGATAGAAAAGAATCCCATGATCCTGAATCGATCTTACCTGGGATCGCAAATTCCAAGTTTGTCTATGAAGAGCGGATCTAATTGTATTAGTGTCTATAATTGATTTCTTCTGTGTAATACTAATCGACAAGGCCTCATTGGTAAGTGCTACAAGATCTCGTGCATTGGAACCCATGGTTATGGACCCGAATCCATTAGTCTGGAACATTTTCTTTTCCAAGTGAAACCCTCTAGTATATAAAAGAGTGAAAAAATGCTTTCGTTGTTGTGGAATAAGAAGCCTTCGTATCTTAATGCATGTATTTAATTTATTCGTAGCTATTAGAGCGGGATCCACTTTTTGGGGAATATGAGTCGAAGCAATAACAAGAGTTTTTCTAGTGGAACATCTTTCACAATCCCTGGAGAGATAGTTCACTAATAGACCGAGGGATAAGTAATTCGACGCATTCACATCCAGATCATGAATGTTTGGAATCCATATTATGCAAGGAGACATTGCTTTTGCTAATTCGAATTGAAGGGTGATATAAAATGGGTCTATTTCCGGCATCATATCCATAGTTAGCGCATTCATCATAGTTAACAGCTCCGTATCAAGGTTGCAATCAATACCATCACTATCATCAATAAGAAAACCTTTAGGTTTGTTATCCAGGAACTTGTTCAGAAATACCGTAATTAAAGGAACATAGGAGTTTGTCACTAGGTATTTGACCAAATAGGATCGTCCAGTTCCTATAGAACCTATCACTAAAATACCCCTAGAGGGGGATAGGGATAAGCGGAGCGAAAAGGGTTGAAAACTATTAGCCCCACATGAGGTTTGTGAATAAGCGATTGTCTGATAATGAGCAAGGAATATCCGTCTTTCTGCTAAACAGGATGTATTGAACTCATAATTCATTAGATATTTTTTATGAATGTCAACTAAGTATCGTAAGTAAATTGCTCCCCGTTGTTCAATCATTTGATAACCAGAGTCATTCTTTGATAAATGATCACTATGAGTCAGACTCAATAGAATTTGATCAATCCCTTTTTCTGTCGTTAAGGTGGAGAACTGAACCAAGAATTCTCTTTCTTCATCATCAATCGAATCACTGGTCGCGACCCAGGATTCGATTTTATCATCAATCCAATCACTGTTCACGTTTTTTTTTTTTCTTATCAATGAATAGATCTCTTTACTTGTATGACTTAGATATCTCGTATTTCTCGAAAAAG